TTTCCCGAAGTCGGGGGTAGGGCCTTTAGTCTATAAATAGCTGTTCCTTTCCTGTGCTTCAAGTTGAGCTAAGGTGCCCGGAACCCCAGGTTTCTAGCATCTAGTACATAAAAGATAGGATAAAGTAGTACTGAACTACACTACAAAGCAAGAAGAAGAGACTGAAAGCATACCGGGAGTCAAAAGATTGATTCTATTGAGCCTCTATCCTCCGGAGCTTTTCTCGTATCTAGGCGTGGTTCGGGCTTCCCGTAGTGAGGTCATCGATCGTAAGGTGGATAATATAATAAGGGCTGGAAGCCCCTTTCCTCAATCGCTCCATTTATGTGTGGCAATAAGGGTGATCCCTTCTAGCCCCTCCTATCTGGGTAAGTCAGGTTGCTTTTGCTGCGCCCCATTCCCAAGTCCTGGGTATCTAGTTATCCCGGTAGTTGTATCAGAGGCTGCAGATACATGTCCACCTGTTTATCTACTACCATAAGCGGGAGCAGTTGCAGGTATCGAGTGTTGTGAGGGCTTTCATTTGCGCGTTAAGGGCAGTTTCTGTTATAGCACTAGGAATCGGTGCCGTTAGTCTAAGCTAAAACAGAGGGGCTTTGGAATCCATTCCGTATTCCGTACGCTAGGAAGCCGATCCGAACTTTCATCATAGCCTTTGCTTGAACCGAAGAGAGCGATGCGAACAGTTCAGGAAGTCGCAGATAAAACCCTTAGTTCAGTGCCGGGTTTCATAAGTACTCTCGGTCAATCATATCATTCTCCAGACGGGATGGGGTGTAGGCACGTTTATTGGAGCAGTTGGGAAGAACACCGGCCGATTTCTTTTTTCAATCGTTAGAAAAAGGAGCTTGGTCAGCCATGTTCCCTACGTACCCTCCCCTTATTCCCATGATTCCCCCTTGCACCTATTCTCCGCAACCGTCGGTTCAGATCTATCTCGGGTACGGTCACTGCACTCCAATCGTTGTATCTCCAATCTCTGCCTCGGTTGGTGCACCTATGGTTCTTAAGGTTGTTGATGCCAAGAAAGATAAAGAAAAGAATATTATTTTTCCTCTAGTTGCGAAGGGTACTGCTTACTACAGATTCGAGTGAAATGGCTGGTGGTAATGATGCATGGTAAGGTCGCTGCTAACGAATGGTGGGTGCGTGGGGAATGCTATGGATTCGAGCTCCATTTCCCTCTCGGTACTTAGATCTTCCTCTAAAACTTCTCCCATTCCTGTTTCCTTTGTTCCGCCGACTACATTGATTGGATACCGCTGGGCCTGCCTACGCAGAAAGTATACCGATTCCCCCATAAAGCCATTGAATTGCCCTTGGTTGTCCTACCCATTTGTTATATCTTATTCCCACCTTGTTCTATTGCTCTTTCTCGATGGTATTCCGGGGCGCTAGACCTCATTCTCTTTGATACGCTTATTCAATAGTGGCCCCTCCTTACGTTACTTTAATTCGATGGATTGGATGGGAGTAAGGAGCGGGTACGGGAGCTTGACCAGGAACAAGATAACGAGAAGTGGATTTGCCTGGGGTGGGCTCCCCTACGACCACTCTTCGACTATTGAAGTTCATAATTTCTCCGTCCCTTTAGTCGGGTGGGCTCACTTTTCTGCCTTTTCCCCCCACGATTTAAGGATTGGCTCAAGCAACCTATCTTACTAATAATAAGAAAGGGGCTGCTAGTTGTAGCGCGCTAGCGCCCCTATAGAGTAAGGGTTTTCTTCTGCGAGACTCCATCCAAATCCGCCACTCGTTGGTTGGTCTTCCATTCTTTTTATTGAGACTATGCCTTCAATTCCATTCTTTGTCTTCCTAGTCGCAGTATTCTTGCTCAACTCAACATGCATTTTAGAGTGCCGTGGCGGGGCGATAGGCGCGCCGCAGTCACGCATTCGGGCAAGAGCCTTTGCCTTTCTTCGCTATGTAAATAGAGGGCCGGAATAAGTGCCAGACCCTCAACAAAAGAATGGATTAAGGTGATAGAGTGTTATCAGGAGACGCTAGGCTTCGGAATTGAAAAAACTGCTCTTTTTTTTTTCGTCAGCGGATTTCGCTCATCAAGTTCTTGTTTGATCTGCCGCTGTTAGAACACCACAATATTCGTCCTTTTGGGGTTAATGCTCTCAATGGTGAATCGATCATTCGATATCCTTTTACTTATGAGAGGACGGAATGGAAGAAAAGTAATGAAACCTGCGATGGCTACTGAATAACCTCCTTTTACTTTCTCAATAATAAAGCCTTTGACCTTTGTATTCGTTCGCCAAATCTTGTTCAGTTCCATCCAAGCCCGGTTTTGTCTGAATCTTCGTGGAAGAAGAAGAAGCGGTTCACCAGCCACTACATCTGTGGATCCCACCAAATCATTAAACCTGGCGGCTGCTCGCTCTTTGATCAGTGATTCACCGGCCACTAGATCGATGAAGAATCTCTCCAAAATCTGCTCTTTGATCAGTGATTCACCGGCCACTAGATCCAGGGATCCCACCTTATTCTCAAACCTGGTGGCTCGGTTGATTGGCACTCCTGTAGGCTCATTTTGCATACAAATTCTGGGGGTTCCAGGTCCTGCATCCACCAAGAACATTTCTCCCTTTAAGCGTAAAACTTCAGATTGTAAGGCGTTTCCACTACATAAGAAAAAACTTGAATTAGATCTTGGAAATGATCGACTCAAATAGATGCTCATCATAAGCTTTTTTTTTCCTCCTCTGCTCCCCCCCCAAAAAAAGGGAGACTAGTTCTTGCTCTCCCAATCTCTAAAAATTAAGAAAGACTTGTCGGAAATCGCCGGTTGGTTTAACCAAGAAAGGCATGGGAGTCTTGGGGCATGGAATACAATACACTCTTTTCGATGAAGTACCCTATAGTCTCTCCCTATAGAAGACAGAAGAGAAAAGATTGAGACAGTTGAGACCGATACAGTACGAGACACGACCGATGACCGATTGCATCTTTAATTCCTTTAAATAGTTCCGATTCCAGATTCGCTGCTAACAAGGGCAATAATACAGCTTCAATACTTCAATCGATTCACTACTGATACAGTTGACAACAAAACTCGCTAAACTACAGATATCGAATATTGAACGGAAGGCTTGATTAAGCTGTCTTATCGAGACTTGTTAAAGCCCCCTCCTTATCTTCTCTCTTTAACAAGCTTTCTTTCTACAGATAAGTGCCAATAGATCGACGAAACTCCAGGTTTACTATCAGACAGATCTTTCACAGTAGAGATCCGTTACAGTTTCCCGATTAAAGCGAGAACAGCAATTCATTCTAAACCGCTATTCGTATGTGTACCGATTTCGAAATGCTTTCTCATAAGAAAAGAATAGGGTACTCTATTGGGGGATAGTCTTATATAGTTCTTTACTCTACGCTAATAAAAGAAGTTAGTAGACTAGCTGAGCTCTTCTTATAACTCTAATGCTTGTGAGTAAGTAACTCTCTGGAAAGCCCTGTCCTTTAGAGGAAGGAAAGCAAGCCCCTTCTACTATAAAGCAAAGCTATTGGATTCAAGCTAGGAAGCAAACGGATAGGGACATCGGTCGCGCATTCCGGTAGCAGCCTATTGAGTCTCGTGTCTGGGTGCGATTCCCTTCCTTTTAATAGATATCTTCTTTCCTTTAGAACTCTAATACTTATGGCGAAAGGAAGTCCCTGAAAGGAAGGTAACGGCTGGCTAGCCCCTACTACTATAAAGGCGAAAGGAAGTCCCTGAAAGGAAGGTAACGGCTGGCTAGCCCCTACTACTATAAAGGCGAAAGGTAGCGAAGTCTCATATACCATAAAGCCAAGAGCAGCATCGGGCAGGCGATAGTGGCTGAGGTAAGCATTCCGGTCTTAAGCAAAGCCGTCCTGCCCCCTTCCTCTTTAGGGCCCCTCTCGTCTGGCGACTCAACCTCTTTCATTGACATTACCTTTGCTTTCTTCACCTACTCGTCCTCAACAATTTCATTGCCTTCTCTTTCCTTCCTGTCCAACTATAGTATAGCGTGACTCTTTTCCTGTTCTGCTTGCTGCTTGTTCTGATCTCGTCTGTTCGCTCCTTGTCTAGTTCCGCCAACGGTCAGAGCTCGAGAACCTCTATGTATTCCTATCACCGAGGAAAAAGAGCGCTTGTAAAGAATGCCCCCATTGATGACATATTGTGCTGCGAGCCTTCGGAGGGTTCGACGATCATTAGCAGTTGCGTCCTTCGGAAAGGCTTGGCTTTCCAAGTTTGTTTTGATGTCGGAATACCATGGATGACCGTTGTGAGGATCTGCTTCGATATGCGGGCTCTTCTTGTAATTTGACAACGGCAGCCCAAGCCCATTGATCAGATCCGGTGGGAATATCGATCATAGATGCAAGGGTAGCCAGAGCATCAGCATATTGGTTCTTAGTTCTTGACATGTAGGTGAAGGTGACTTCGTCGAATTCTCCGATTAGATTCTCCAGATAATCTAGATAGGGAACCAGCTTTTGGTCTTTTGTTTTCCATTTCCCATTTTATCTGGCAAATGATGAGCTGGGAGTCTATACCTTGAGCCTTCTTATTTCGATAGCTAGAGCTTCTTTGAGTCCAGCGATGCAGGCCTCACACTCGCCAGCGGAGTTCGTTGGCTAGTTTTGATCACCCAGAATTCGATTTCTCATGCGAAACGGAGGTAGACGATATAAAGGTCAATCGCGGGTTAACTACTTATTGGATTTGAAAGACCCATTGATGGCTATTCTGCTCGATCTCAGGAGCTTGAGTAGACCGTTCGTTCAACTCGCCTGAAGGATACTATACTTCCTTAGATACAGAAACTCGCTTCGTAACCTTCGCTCCCTTCGCACTCGTTTACCGGTTGCTCTTCTTATTCATGATTATATCGTTCGCAGGCATTCCTGGTCAAACTGACTGGCTTGGGGCCTGGGGGGTTCGATGGCAGGCTTGACCCGATTGAAGAGCCGGTTGCAGTGTCGGGTGTATCATACATTGGTTGGACTTTCCGAGTTCGGCCTGGGGGTTCGAAGAAGATTAGTTCAACAGCCAAAGCGGACCAGAGTTAGTTTAGTGACCCGCGGAGATAGACCAAAGAAAGGGGCAGGAAATAAAAGGGAAAGAAAGGCTGTAAGTTATAAAAAAAGGCGCTATAAGTGCCCTTTGCTATTGCTCTAATAGCTGCTCGAATCAAGATCAAGTAGAGCTGCTTGACGAACCCTAACAATTGGATTAGTATTCTTAGTAAGAAGATGGAAAGGTCTTTGATGCATGCATATTTGAAGCAAGGAAAAGGGAAGGTGGTGGAAAGGTACAGAAGGAAAGAGCAGCTAAAGCTGTCTGTCACAAGAGGCCTCCCTTACTCAACTAGAATAGATAGAGTCAGGAAGTGAATGCCGAGTCCTAAAGGGAAGCCGTTATATTATCTCCTACATTCGACTAGCTACCATGGCTAGATCTAATTAGTTCTGTTCTGTCCTTGTTTGATAGATTGGTAGATAGATGCCCTACTGGCTTAGTTAGGTACTTACCTCAGGTATTGGATTACAGGAGCAGAGCTGGCTCTATCCATACCATATAGGGAAGACGCAGATTGCTAATTGTTGTTGTTGCGTCTTCCGTCTGCTAGGAGAGATCAAACTAGTCAATCCAGGGAAGATATAATAAAGAAGGAAGAGAAGATGGTTTAGGATTAGACTGATTTCGAAAGCTAATGAAAAGAGTCTATCAATCGGGAAAGGATAGATCTAAGAGGCTAGGCTAACACTATCAAGGCAGGAAAGAGACATTCGCATACTAGCTATCACAAACTAGATGCTTACAGTCCTCTCCCAGTGCAGTAAGTAATAAATACATCTAGAAAGAAGATATTCTCTAGCCTAGAGGAAAGAGAACTACTAGAATAGGAATGCCAACAACAAACAACTACCTAGCTACAGGAGGAGAACTACAGAACTACTAGCTACTAGGAGAGGAACTCAAAACTAGCTACAACTAGCTACTAGCTACATGGTTTAGGAAGAGAAGACAGCTCCTATCCGAGCAAGCCTAACTCGTTGTGCTGATCGGACAAGCAGTATGTATTGATCGAAGCGGGTGTAAGGAGTTCCCCAACTGATCGAAGCGAGGGAGACGGGAAAGGCGAGAGGAGCGGGTGAGGTTTACGGATTGAAAGCAAGCGGAGCGAGGAAGCAGGGAAGGACAGGCTTTGTGGGTTCCTCCCCTTAAGGCGCGCTGCCCGACCGACCGAGCAAGTAGGTTCTTTTCTCGAACGCAAGGATTTATTTTTCGGAGTGAACGAGATAGATTCGAAAGCAAAGGCACATTGAGTACCCAACCATAAGTCATCCCTTGAAACCCTCTCGCCACGACAGATTCACATCCTTAACGAACGTACAAATAAATCAACGAACCATCCCGTCGGGAGATGATATACTACTATTGAGTTTCGAACAGACAGACAAGCTATGGTCGAGTTACTTAGTTCCTTGAAGACGAGGGGCCTTTTCTATTAGAATTCAATAGAAAGGGGGTTGAGCGACCTTTTTAAAGCAAAATACATGGGGAGATGGAATTTACCGAAGGCAGCTTAACCAGTACTTGCTTACACGGTGGGAGACCTTAGCTTAAAGCTAAGATAAGCCTAAATAGAAAAAGAACAACTTACCCAGTGGCCTCACCTTCATACGAAGTTCCTGCTGTTCCCGCTGCAAATACGGAATCGGAAGCTACGGACTCAGAATTAAACGTGGATTCTCACTCGGCAGCTCGATCTGCTTCTTGTTTCGGACGATCGGGATGCCATATTTTAGAGCCTGGAAGAAGGGTGGGCCTAATAGGACGACGACAAGGAGGGGGGATCCATAACTGGATCTTGGAGAGACGAATAGGACTAATAGGATGGTTGGTGGTGGACTGAACCGGACTGTGCCGATCATGAGAGAGGGAGGGAAGTGCTATGGATCCTGCGGATCTGGGATCAGAAGACACTGGATATACAGTCTCAATTCTAGTTTTGGATGCTGTCCCAAGTAGCGAATGGCCCAGATATGAATACATTGAGTAGCAGGGGCGATCCCTCTTTTGTAGCATTACAAGGAACTATAAAGATTCCACTATTTATAAAATAAACTATTTATATTTAAGGCAAACGGGTTCCGTAAGAGTGAGCCTCGATATAACTCCACCCTTGAAACCAATCATGCCTGGAAGAAAGTCACTCAATAGGAAGAGATGCGTCCCATTAGAGGCCTTCCAGTCTAAGCCATTCTTTTCTCTCCTTAGCTTCTATTACCTGACCTTGAGAGGGATAGATACAATTAGTTAGAAGGCATTCCAAAGTGATATAAACCCAAAGACGAAGACGCAGCTGCAACATCTTCATCTTTCCGTGTGATCTTCCATGATTTCTCTACAACAGGTGCATCAAAGAACGCCTCTAGGCTCACGTCCGGCTGCATGGCGATCACCCAATACCATTTAACGTATTGGAGCCACTGCGAGACCCAATTCCGAAGAATTGAATACTCCGTGAAGTCAGCTGCTAAAGGAGATAGCATAAGCTCTTCAGGAGCAATCTTGAGATCCTTTGGGACCATGACTGTTCTAATCAATCATGACTCCTTCTCAATACGGGTTCAAGGGTCCACCGCGACCGATCCACCACTTAAGTGAGAACCGGAAAACGGTTTTCTGAAACATGGCCCATAATCTTCTCGTCCTTTTTGAGGGAGAAGAAGTGAGTGTGGATAACCCACGATAGCCAAGCCCACCTATCCGACACAGTGTGGAGAACCTTTTTATAGAGTACTTCTCCATCACTGCATACAAACCATAGGGGTTATAGAAGTTCTTCAATGCACGGATAGACACTGGTGACAGGTCTACCGACATATTCCGAACCCTAAAGCGTTTCGCGAATTCCCCACACCCAGAATCAGAGATCAGTGATTTTTGCTCACTGATAGTTACCCCTAATTCCTTAAGGACTCGTCTGTACATAGTGGCTACGTCCTTGTTGGCGATGATAACATCGTCACCAAGAACAGCGTAATCTGTAAAGTGCAGACTAGGACGAACCCTTTCAGCACAATACCACACCACCAAGTGATGTGATAGTGCGAATAAGGGCCAAGACGAATAGTATCCAAGCGGTTGTCCACAAATGAACGACAAACCCCACCTTCGTTTTACAAAGGGGACCTGAAACCTATTGCAGGCCAGGCAGGAGTTTACCGCAGCAGATGCAAACGACCGATCGAATAAAAAGCACATCATCTCAAACAAGATCACGAGAGGCCACCTATCGGTAGCCGACTTGAGATCGAATGAGAACAGCGTGCTCTTGCCAACTAGCCGATCCAAAGGTTTAGTTTGGTTGAAGTCCGTAGACAGCGTGCTTAACACCTCCATCGCCCAGTCATGGACTGGTTTCAAGAGCCTTTGGTTGACATAGTTACCAATGGCAAAGATCCGCCTCTTGGCCCCACCCTCACAAGTCTGACCTAGTCGTCCCGTATCGGGTGCGAACGGAGCCCTAAATATTTTCAATTGAGGGCCCAACGACCTCTCAAAATATTCAAGATCGTCTTCCGACGCCCACTTATTATTCTTTCTATCAAGGGCGTAACGGATACGTTCTACCCACAATGTACCCTGTGACCACTCCCTGGCATGGACAAATTGCATTAAAGACGTCCAGGCTATGACTTCCAGATGTAAAGCTGGAAAGCATGACCTAACTTGACTCTTTTTTATTTTACAATCGTCCCACACATGGATAAACCAGTGACCACATTGTCATATGTTGGCAGGGATTTCCAGATCGGTACCCATCGAAGACCCTGTTTAAGAGGAATTCGACGGATACCTATAGAATAATATTGGCATATCTTCTTTAATTGCCGACACACATCCATAGATAAGGTCCAGGTCATAAGCAGGTGTCACTATAGACTCAAAGGTCTTCCTTGTCACCTTCTTCGCCTCTTTGACAACTCGACAGAGGGAGAAGAATGACAGGTAGATCTTGACTAAGCGATCCGCTTTCTCATCCTATTCTATGGTCTCTTCGATGGAGTTCACGATTTTATTTTATATGACCGAATCTTGAGCCGATATAGCTTCTTTACAGCCTCTCATATGGTGGGAAGTGGTAATAGGCCTTTCTGAAGGCATAGAAACTACATCTGAGGAAGATGCTGATATACGGAAGAGGAGTTCTACCCGGCGGGGTTGGCGTTCATCCTGTAGTTGGAGCGACTTCATTAGCTTAGTTCGAAATCCCCTTATATTGGTCTGAGGGTGCGCCACATGGGAGGCCTTACGCTGCTAACGACTAATTAGATTATATGACTTCCCTCTGGCGTTTAGCTTCAGTCAAGGGAAGAGAACCCGGTGCGTGGAAGCCTTGATGTAAGCGGTGATGTAACACCTTCAATCAATCGAATCAAGCACGACAAATGCGCATTGGAAGGAAGGAATAGATTCACATCTTTCCTGTCAGTCATTCGAAGCTCCTAAGCTCCTGATCCCGATGATAAGTCAGGCCTTTCTGCAGTAGTAGCTTGGTTTCAGTCCCTGCCTTCTGTCCTATCTGCATTTGAAGTTTAGTATCAATCTTTTATTGTAACTGACTTAGAAGTTCTAGCTTCAATCTAGTAACTTACTGAAATCCTTGTAGTTTCGGTATTGAATAAGATAGTGATTAGCTTACTAAGCATGGGATCCCGATGCCGCTTTTTACTTTAGTTCCCAGGTTGGTTTCGGAAGTCCATCCCACTGTTAGCAACATATGCCTAGTATCTCACTCCTATTGAAAGGCAAGTAGCAAGTCACGATCCTCCTTAATCAAGGCAAGGGCTAAGACTAGTTTGAATCCTAGTTCTCTCAATCTCGAAGTGGGTTAACCAGCTCGACCCGGAAGAGACATGACGTAGTCGTAAGGTGTCAACAGCAACTACTACTGTTATTCTTCCTTAGTCCACTTTCCGCAAGTGTTGGATCAATTAACAGAGTGGCATTCTATAAGCAAAGGTAACTCCTACTGCGTTTTCGAATCCTACTTCGAATCCTAGTTCTCTCAATCTCTTCCTCTTATTGGTCGTACTACTAGCTTGGAGCTAATGAACCTCAGTTGCTAACAACAAGGTCTTCCTGCTAACAACTGTATCGGATCGGAAGTAACGGCTTTCGAGCCGGAATAGAGAGAGAGGGCTGCTGTGATGACCCCTTTCCTGTCCTGCCTCAGTTAGTACCATTCCGAACCAATATCAAGAAGCTAAGCCTTTAGTAGCACCTATTAGTACTTCTTGGAAGGGAGAGATATTGAAATGTCGTAACAAAGAACAAGTTTCGGGTCGAAGAAAGAAGCCTACAAGTTGTTTCATTATATCCGCCCTCGAACTCCCCTTTCACTCCGTCAGAAAGGCAAGTCACGTCAAAATCCCTCATTTCAATCGCTCAGTTACTTGCTTGCTCTGGGTTCGAGTGGGATTTCCCCCCTAACCACAACTCATCCGCCGATTACATCAGTCGGTTCGGACTGTAGGTCGGGAGCCATTCCTTGTGTAGGAGCGCAAAGGAAGGGCGGAATCTCTGCGTGATAAGGGATGGCAAGAAGAAGCAGACGTGGCTCGTTCCCCATATACATGTTATGATCTCTTGTTGGCCTTCTTTCTCGAGCTAGAATTACGCTTGGATCGCCCTAATCGATAAGCTATTGTCCGGAACTCGGAACTCAACCTAGTATTGGGCTATTGAAGAATTGCGAGATAGGGCTCCTCCCATCTTATGCCCCTACCCTAAGGTCCTGAAGAAGTTAGATACCTTCGGAGATGGAAAGAAAGAAATGAAATCGAAATCTCGTACCTACTCTGGCTGGAGGAAGAGATCAAGAAATGAAAGGGAGTTCCCCTCCTCATAGGTCGCTAACTTTTTAGGGTTAGCTACCATCAGTAATGGAGCAGGATAGGGTGTTATCTTGAATTCGATTCTCTACCGTGAATCGTACTATCTGAAAACCCATACAATGCATACTTTTATCCTGCGTTGCCATACCGAGAAAAAGAATTACCAGTGGAAGTGGAAAGGAGCTCAGTTGGCAAAAAGAGATAGATTTCCTGATCGAGCTGCCCTGGCTGGTTTCCCTACCGAAACTATCTATTCGAATGCGCCGAGGTTCACCTCACCAGTGTACCAATTGGCTTGCTTGCTTTCAGTTGGCTGATCCTACAGCCCCGTAGTGTAATAAGGCAGACCATCCGACGTGCTATCTCCCGGTCCAGTTGCTTTCTCCGCGCTCGATCTAAGGAGTTCTTAGCGATGATCCATAGTGGGTCTGTACCCGAATCTGCACCCTCCAAGAAAAGGAACTGAACTGACGCAACATTCTCAAGAACTGTGTTCAGGGGTGAACTCACCCCGCTGTCCTCGCTTGATTCGAAAGAACTTCTCACTCGAAATGGGGACCGGAAAGAGAAAGATCGTTCCAGGAGCTCGCTTGCTTCCCTATAGCTTGAAGGGGGCAAGTTGCCTATAAAGTCAGTTTACGCTCTCTGTAGCTGTACTAAACCTAGTCAGGAAGGAAGACATTATCTCGAAGTCGCGAAGTCGCTTTGTCCCAACCCCGGACTAGGAGCCCTCTTGTTAGCAACAATAGCTACCATCTTTCTTTTCTTTACAGGATTGACATGTTCCGTGGCGTGGCATAACATAAGTAGCTCCAACTATAGCTTTGACTCGCTTACCGCAAAGTCGTAGTTTCGGAGTCTCGGTATTCCTTCTTTCGATCGAACAGAAGAGTTACGTCGATTATCTCAAAAAATAACTTGGACTTTGTGGATTGCTATCCATATAAGTAGAGGGAAGGAATTCTCTCAATAGAGAAATGAAAGCAACTCCTTTCCTACTGTTAGCAACAGCAGGAACTACGATAGGCGAGCAGGTAAACTATAGGGAACGGCTGACTTTCCCAGCTACTTAGTACCCTTCGGAGCATGAAGGAATGGTAAAGACTGTTGAGAGGAAGATCTGGGGACATTGAGTAAGAACAAGACTGGAAGCCAAACCTATCTTCCTAATAATAAGAAAGGGGCAAGCCAAAACCTACTACTAACAAGTAGTACCGATGCCCTCCCTGCCTCTGTTGCTGATGAAACTAGATCCACCCGATTCAACTCGCTTTATTGCATCTGTTCCAACATCCTTCGCTAAAGTGGCTTTGAAGCTAAACTTGCGCAAAAAGAGCTTCTTCTCAAACCCCTTCTCTTCCTCAACAGGGCATTCGTGCAGAACCCCTTCTTTCAATGTCTTGCCATTCTTCATGTGCAGCTCCTTCTGTGCATCTGAGTCATCGAAATCGAAGAGGGACAACTAGTTAGCTTTCAATTGGCATTGGCCTACTTACTTCTCCACTTTTCGGCCTAACGACTGCTACCTTTTTTCTTTCATTTGTCTTATACCGTTCGTGCCCTACGACGAGTAGGCCACTCACTCCCTTTAGAGTTGGTTTAACACTAATAAGGGCGCTGCGAGTGCTATCGATAAAGGCTGCACATGAAGCTGTGGGACTTGAGCTAGTGGCGTGAATCGTCCGCTGCCTAGCTCAAGTCCAACAGCTAGCTCGCTGTCACTTGGTATCTGAGAAGAATTCGACATCCTACTACTTCTAGTTAGTCTACCTACGTCATTCTTTCTTTACTTTAATAAATCAGTCAATTTACCATGGTAGAGAAGGCGAACCACAGAAAGGGAAACCTCACACTGGCCAATTTCACACCTTCCGAATGTGCCATTTGACCAAATATGAAAGCTAATCAAAAGACACTAATTCATTTCGGGAACATGAGAAAGGTATGCCCAGCTAACTAAGGGACATAACAAAGATTGGGACCTGAAGTAGTAAAACGAAGAAGGTCAACCACCTGACTTGACCAACTACTGCAACTAAAAGCGAAGATTCCTTCCGCTTTGATTCCCTTCCGCTATGATTCCCACCCGCATAACACCTCACTACGATCGCCTTAGAGTACATCTGTACCTAAACCAGAGTCACAAGTCTCTTCTCACTCATGAACGTATACTTGCCATACCCTTCAGCGATAAGTTCAGATGATAAATCATCCGCAAAGCACGTTCCAGATTGGAATTGTGAAGCCCTAAACCTAACTGGGGTCTCGAAACGGATAGGCTTAGAATACCACACCTGAAAAACAAAAGACTCCTTTCCTTACGCCCTAAACGTGTCCACCAAAACTGCAGCCCGGCTTTCAGGCTTCCAGCTACCGGACCACCCGGATGTCTTACTAGTCTAGTAGTCTTCGGCATCTCATCATAACTTATTTATAACAACTATCTGATTTATTCCCATTGGACCGGTAAACATAAGTAGTGGCGTGCTTCACTTCCGCTTTCGGTCGGTAAACTGATTCGAGCCCAATTTACGGGGTTTTTGAAACTTAACGTTTAGTGAACTGAAAAAACCGAACTTACATAGTTGGTTGGAGCCAGGCGGAGAACTCTTTCTGTTTTCAGTGGTTTTGTTGTTTGTTTGCCCTTCTGCTTGGACTCTCTTCCCTTTCTTTATCTTAGATATTCTAAGGAATCCGCGGAAAGCGATGAGTGAGATGATGCTGCCCCGATTGCGTGGTCGGTCTTATTTGTCTGCCCCGATTGCGTGCCCTTGCCCTTATGTGTCTTCGTCTTCCTCGCTCGGTTTTAATCCCTCGGGTTCGAGTTACAAAGTAAAAGTAAGGGACTCAAGCCCATTTATTAGTTGAAGGTCCGGAATGAGTACTTGGAATCAATCAGCACAAACTTCTTCCAAATCACTACGAACACAAACGTCCTCAAACCTCCTCTTCCGATGTGCGAGCTGCTTATGCTTACTCTTCTTCTTTGCCACCGTCACCGTAACTGATGGCATCGGTTTTTGCTTAATGATGGGCGGGTGGGTTCACGTTGCCAGAGTGGTGACTGACGAGGGCATTTATTAGTCAAGTCAAAAGGGGTGTCTAGTCCGACCTTGTTGCCTCTCCAAGCTAGGGATTGTTTGTTGCCTTGCCGTGTCCCGACGGGTTGAGGCTCCCTCCTGATCAGTCTTGATCGGTTCGGCAGGTGTGCTTCGTGCGAGAAATGACTTGTCGGGTAAGTAACCCTATCGAAAGGCGATCTTCTGGGCACTGTCTCTCTCGGAGATAGACTCGGTGGAAATAGACATGTGGACTACATGCCATGAAAATTGATAAGCTTCGCCTTTAAAAAGGCTTTCAACTACGTAGTCGATACGGGAACTATATGCGACTTAGGCCCTATTATCATCTTCGAGCTTCTCCTCACTACCCGGAATGTCTCAAAGAACTACAGACCTGTATGTAGCTAACTCCCTTCGCCGGGGTCAAGTCCGTTGCCGTTGCTGTAGCTTCTCCATGCCCACCTGTCTGACCAATTGCTGTTATTCCCTCTGCTTTGATGGAATCCGCTTAGTCTCCTTCTGTCTGCTCACCTCACGTAGTGACTCTGATAGTGTTCAGTTCAGAGGAGAACGACTACCTTACTTGCAAAGATTCCCACCTCCCCATATACCAACACTATAAGGCTTAGTCGAACTCGTCAACTACAAAGAAGATGGTAATAGCTATTCTTCCCACCCTACTTTCTTAATGTGAAGCATACTCCCTCCTTACTTTATGCTATTTCTGATTCGCACTACTAGCTCTCCTTCCCTGGAACACCTGTACGCCCTGCCCTTTTAGCGAATCAGAAGTCGCTAGCCTAGCCTGGACCACCCGACTTTAACCCCTTTCTTTAGGATATTTCAGATGATCACTACCAGATGGTCATTGCCCCTTCCCAACCTTTCCTGATGCCCATCCTGAAGCTTAGTCTCCAATTGCTTTGATGGAATCACCTCACTACGCGTAACGAGATTTCTTCTCATACGAGATTGAAGAGAATACTCCTGGACCACCTGATTCACTACCATCTGGTTAGTGCGAGGACTCCCTAAGCTTAGTCTCCTCACGTAGCTTGCTTGCCTCACTCCGCGAGCCTGCCTGACCTTTCTGCTTATACTCCTTCCCCTACCGCCCAAACCTACCTGATTCATCACTACCGTCTGGTTCTAGCGAATACTCCCATTAAGCAAAGATTCCTACCCTCGTTAATGAGGCATACTCACGAACGTAGTTACTCTATTTCATATCTCACTCACTAGGCTAGCCTTACTTAGCCTGAATCCCCAGTACCACCGTTAGCCTTACCGCTCCGTGGGGCTTTTCTTAAGCTGTTACTCGCCTCACTGCGCTCGCCTCCCCCCACCGTTAGCCTTACCTGACACCTTCCCAAAGTTTCTTGCTCAGCTTCCTGGTGAGTATCCCGACCTTCCTTCCCGTTTTTAGGGGTATAACATTTAGGGATGCCCCCGGATCTACTTGCACTTGGCGGAGTTTGACTTCACCAATCTATCCTGAAAGGTACAGTGGACGATTATGGTGAAGGTCCCCAAACAACAAGTCTTCTCGAGAAAATGTGAGGTCTGGCTCCTCCGCCTTCATCTTCTATTGTATGCCTCGGTTCTCTTCTTGAGGTACATCATTCACTTGTATCTGGTGTACATGGGGTGCATACTTATCGGCTTCTGATAGAGCCTTGACCTTGTCGGATGTCAGGTGACAACCTCAACAAGTCATACATGGTAATTCTAGCTGGGACATTAGCGAGTTGTGCTAAAAAATCATAATCGAAAGGCTCATCTAAGCCGGGCAATGCTTTATTCTTCACCGTGGGGATTCGACCGTCTCGGGACATTTTCGGTGGTAATCAAGCCCAGAGCGGGTTCCGTCTACATCATTTACACTGACTAGGGTCGGTGTCTCTTCAGAATCAGACTTTGAAGCGTCCTCAACCCCAAGACGGATATGGCACACTGACCATGTTACAGGACTGTACAAGTGACATAGGCAAGAAATCTCCAAGTGTCATAGGGGTTCTAGCAGTGCCCCCGGTACTTTTGACGGAAGGGGAGAGAGAGACCTACTAGCCAATGTAGGGGGTTACCCACCGGTAGTCTAGGAAACTAGTTCATAATAGAGAGGTGGACTCAAACGAAAAGTAAGGGAAAGCCCAGTCAGAACAAGAATTCCTCTATTAGATAGGAGAGAGAGGGAAGAACCTATTCTATTCCTAAATCAGTTGTTGACTACGATGTGCAGCTACTAGAGGGTCATTCCTATACAGGAGATGCACCAATTAATGCGTATAGCAGATAGTACGCAGGATGAACACAACCCTATTAGGTTACAAAACTAAAATCTATTTGTTGCACTAAAGGCATAAAACATAAATAGAGGCATAAATAGAATAATTCCTCTTCTACTCTTCTAGTAGATCCAATCCAGACAGATCTAGTATACGTACAAGAATAAGAAGGGGTCTTCCCCTAGGTGAGGGGATTGTGCTACTTGCTTTTCTCTTAGTTTCATAATAGGTCTTTCTCTTTTTCTTTCTTGTTCCGTCCTGCGCTAAGCAAGCGAGTCTTTCATTCCTTGCTCAAGTAAGTGAGGACAAGCCCCTTTCATTTATCTGGATCTGCCTATCCTCTCCAACAACCTCTTCTGGTAAACAATATGTACTCAGACTAGAGCCGGCTGTTACACAGCTGCTTAGTCATCCCTCGATGAAATACAGGAAAAGGGTAGCCCCATTCTAGTCTGCTTTTGACTCAAGAAAGCTTAGACCTCGTCTGAAATAGCAATCGAACCAAAGCTGGTCGGCAATGGCTTGGCCTTTTATCGTCTTCTGCGTTACATATATCATCTCATATTCTGTTCTGTCAACAGCATCTGCCACCGTGCGATTCTTCCTGTCAAAGAGGGCTTTTCAAATATGTACTTGAGTGGGTCCATTCTGGCAACTAGCATGGTCGTATAATTGAGCATGTAATGTCGAAGACGATTTGCGGCCCAGACTAAGGCGCAACATGTCCTTTCCAGAACGGAGTATCGGGACTCATAGTCGGTGAACTTCTTGCTGAGGTAATAGATGGCCTGCTCCTTCTTTCCTGTCTCGTCGTGCTGCCCTAGTATACATCCCATTGATGTTTCCAGGACCGTGAGATAGATGAGTAGGGGCCTTCCTTCATCTCTCTTTCAAGTTTAACCTTCTCTTTTGTTTCATTTCTTCTGGACCTTTCTGTTTTCCTCGTTTGCCAGCGGTGTGAACCGCGTCCGTTGCTGCGATCGCCCGGGGATCGCCTTTTCTTGCTGCCATGAGTGCCCCTTTCTCAAACTTTTCTCTAATATAAGGGCTGCCCTTTGCTGCTATTACATGAGCTTGAAAGAGCTTTCTTTATTTAGAACACTTCTCTCTTTCTCAGAGCAAGTGCTTCTGCCTCATCCTGTTCCTGAACGGGGGGTACGCTCGCCCCCCTGTTACATTGCCTTTTTCTATCTTTTTGATATCCTTCTCAAACAAAGTAGTCGAGTTCGCGAATCTCAACACAGAGCTCCTCATCGGTTCCATGAAGCCCTGACGAAAGACCTGAGCTGCTACTAAGGTAAACTTGAGCTACGGCAAGTAAACTACTTCTCTTCGCACGAGTCTACACGCTTCTTGCAAGAAAGTGACACTTCCTAACGGAATGTTACACCCCTAAATGAGATAGGACGACAGCTTTCATAATAATTCCATAAACACCTAGCGGGCAGCTTTATCTAGCGTACCGCCCTGCCATAGTCGCGAGAGAGCAGAGGCGAGCTGTTTGTACTTCAGTAAGAACAATCTTTCTACTTCGACAAGGGAAAATATAAATAAAGAGGAGATATGACCTCTTATAAAACTACTTTTCCTTTCTATATGATAATAATAGAACAATTCTTCGATGTCGGCAACCTCTTCTATGACCTGCTTTATGGGCTCAGCCAAGCTTCCATCCGGACACGAGGAACCGTTGTTATCAGTAGCACGCGAGATCTTATAAATGAAGCAGCCTTCACTCCACTGTCATTGCCGGTCTTTCTCTTTCTGTTTATAGACTTTTCCTTTGGAAAGAAGCGATTGAAGAGTTTACTTCAGACCGATAGATAAGAGTACAGCTATAACAAGGCAAGGGAGAGATTCGATTCGCTGTTATAGAAAGAGCAGATCGATATCCCTTTGCCTTATTGAGCCTGAATTTGAGCAAGGAAGGCCTATAGGTAGGATGCCCTATTCGATTGCTTTAACACGACTTTTGCTTAAACAAATAGGCCTACGAGATGAAATAACATAAGGAGCAACTAGAACAAGAGGAATGCTGCTTACCGAAGGACCTATCGCCTGCCCTTTTCTTCCTTTTCCCTACACCCCTTGTGGCACACCCTTTTCCATAGACCGAGAAAGGAAAGACAGCACGCCGAGAGAGCTGCTAACAAGGGCAGATATTGAAATAAAGTAATTCGTAGGCCGATTGATCGACCAGTTACAGGGCCGAAGACAGGGCAAGAAGAGATAGATCTCATTTAAAAGAAGATCGATTCACCAAAGCGATTGATCCAGAAGAGTGACTGGCAGATCTATTTCAAGAGAGATTCGCGCTTGGACCAGACCATCCCTTGATCCTAACCCTCGGAAAGAGCATTTGTGGCATCAATTGCTTTTCCACTCCGTCGAGTTCAAGCAAAAGGATAAGGGTGCAGACTTCCTAATCAATAGGCACGGACAGGTAGGAACGAAGTTATTATATTAAATTACAAGGGCTTGGCTAGTCTGCTCTTTCTGTTGTTCCTATGCCCGTTTTACGTGCTGAGAGAGACGTCGATTCGTCCTATAAGGTAAGGGGTTCCCTAAGGGTTTTAGCGGGCTAGGCGTCATAAGAATGTATTCTATGGGCAGCTAGACTCATTCTCTTGTGAGTCAGTCACTCTCATTTCATATGTAAGTAATTCACTTTCATCCCTTGCCCCGATGAAATCCCTAGCCCAATGCGCGCTGTTAAAACGGTTGAAAAAAGTCTTATCTTACTTGGTCTAGCTCTAGTGGCTGGCAAAGGCCAAACCCAGAGGGGGCTCAGGAATTCACTAATAACATATATAGGGGATAAAGGATAGATGAAAGAATAGCTAATGCCTCCTCTATTATCGGTCGACACCGAGACCTTACCTCTTTTTTCCAGGTATGTGCCGCTTTCCTAAAAAAAAAGAGAGTCCCCGTTCAGGTTTTATATCGGCATAGACTGACTATGAATCTAACTCCGGAACCAAGTAGGTATCTCCGTGAAGTGGAAGAAGGAAAGCTTCCCTTTGCAGCCTAACTCCGAAGGAATGAATCCGCTATCCCCTTCCAAAGGTCGAGTTTGATTAACTGTATCCAAGAAGTATACATATGATCCGCTGATGAAGGAAACTCATGGCCGGGTCTATCTTGCTCACGTCTTAGACTCCTCGCCTATTGTTGGTCTTGGAGGAGTAGTCACGTTCTTCGGGAACAGAGTACTAAGCAGTTTGGACATCGACGGGTACCTACTGTTACAGAGGATGCATCAGAGTACTATTTCCGCTTTGAGTTTGACCGTACTAATCAGATCATTGAGCGCTTGCTGCTTGGGAGAGTCTGGTAGAGAGCACTTGTACTCCTCGAGAGATGTCTGAGAGGGGAAAGTCTACCAGAGAGTATGACGACCAGTTGGAGATAGAGATTCGAGATCTGAGTTCACATTTCCACTTCCTCCACCGATGGTCGGACCAGTGAGCCCGGTGGGATATACTGATCATGTAGGAGTTCTGAGGGTTTGCTTCAGGCGCTTGAGCCGAGCTATGGAGCATACCATTCTGCAGATGCGTGATGAGACTCGTGATGAGAAAGTGGAGGTCAGAGATCTGAGAGCTGCTACTGCGTCCTTTGAGACTGAGAGGAGTGACTTCCGAGATAGACTGTCAGCAGCTCATGAGCATAGACGCGCCCTAGAGAGCCAGGTTGCCGAGCTGGAGGCTAAGAGACAAATAAGAAGGAGTTCAGACTTGATCACGTAGGTTGCTTGGATTGG